CATTTTGAATTTTCCATTTCTAAAAAAATCCCATTCGGTTCTCATTCTGCATCGATTCATATGATTCTATGCAGAATGCTGGAATTTTGATTCTGTTTACTGAATCACATGAAATTTTACACAACTCCATAGAAATAGAATGGTTGAAATATATAAATATTTTGTATGAAATACGTATGGGGGAAAAAAAGATGATTTTATACTTTTATATTTATATACTTAATTAAATTGGAATTTCCAAGAGACATATACAAAAGGAAAGGAAGCGATAAATTCCACTTAGACTTACAGAGTTTTGTATAGAAGAAAAAAAATTCAATTTATACCATTATTATGATATTCCAGATTCCAATCCGCTTGGATACCATAAAAACAAAAATAAAGAAAAGTTGTGATTTGATCTATTCGCTGAGATAAAGACATAAGAATCAGACGCAATATAACAACATAAAGTTCATTTTTTTAGCACTTAACTTTTTTGTGGATTCCAGTGTTCAGATTGCGGAGAACCCCTTATTTTCTTTTTTTAGTAAAATTTTTTGAATAGGATTGAAGCGCGTAAGAAGGCTTGTATTTAGTAAACCCTGCCAGCTATCTATAGATTCATCACCCCCGTTTATTGCATAGTTCGATTCATGACAGCGCGTGTTGGGCTCTATCAAAATTTCGATTGAAGAAAAAATCAAAATTGCAGTACGACAATTTTTGGCAAATTCCCTATAGAGAGGCATCATCCACAGATAAGATAACCGATAAGCTAGAAGCTTGCCGCGAAACTATTTATGTTTGGGGTTTACATATACTCATAATTGCTGTTATAATTGAAATTGAGAAGGTTTTTTCGAGAAAAAAACCAATACCGATTAGGTGGGTATCAATTTTGATTTTCTTCTATGATTTTTCATTAGGAAACAAACTTTACAATTTTAATCCAAGAATAGATCATGAATTTACAGTCACTGGTTAATCGTTCAAAATTGTCCTGAATTTTCGCTTTTGTGACTGAAAATACACATTTCTTTTTTCAATAGAAAAAAAAGAAAGAGAAAAGAGAGGGATTAAGATATTGTGTGCTTTGAGATACTCTAAAAGCAATTGAAGAAATGGGGACCCTTCAAAAAAAGGACAGATTTTATTTAGGCAAGGAATTAATAAAAACGAGATTTCAGAGGGAAGTACAAAAAAAAGACATTGAGTACCCCCCAAAACAAGCAAAAGGGGAATTTTTTTATATATTTTGGATCATTTTGGCGACATGGCCGAGCGGTAAGGCGGGGGACTGCAAATCCTTTTTCCCCAGTTCAAATCTGGGTGTCGCCTGATCAACAAACGATAAGACTCGAAATCCCTTATTCTGCTTGGCTGGTATAACTCGCCGAATCTTTTGCAGCAAAGGATGCGACGCGACTCTTGACACTATTCTAAATAGCTGGGGTTTCCGCTCTTTAAAGTGCTGTCAATCCTTGCATTTAGAATTCACGGAAAGATTCGAGTCGTGGAGGTGCTATCATATCAAATCAAGAGTCACCGATTTATTTCCACTGCTAATGTAGGGTCTACTGACCGGGTCTTGAATTAAATTGAATAGCCCGAGGGAGAATCGAATTAATGAATTAATAGGTATGCAAGGGTCAGGAGATACTTTGTAGACAGTATACATAGTATACAGATGCATGAGAGTCTCTGAGCATACGGGCATTCAATCAATATTTGATTGGATGGCTAATTGGCTAATGATGATGATACTTAATCTAATGATGATGATACTTAATAATAATCAAGGGCAACAAAAAAAACGAAAAGGTCTTCTTATTATTATTACTACATATTAGGTCACATTCTCTTTGATACTTCCAAAGAAAAGTGCAGCTGTGTATTTTGTTTCGTTTTAACGATTCAACTAGAAATCATATACGAACTTGTTCTAAGTGGATTTATTGAAGCGTTTCATATTTATTGGAGTCTTTCATCAAGGGGGTTGGTTCAGAATCCCTTTTTGACTCTGCGCCAGTGATTCCACTATTATTAGGAAACAATAATGGAATCATTTCTTCATATTCATAGAGATAGGGGCATAATTCACATGGATATAGTAAGTCTCGCTTGGGCTGCTTTAATGGTAGTCTTTACATTTTCCCTTTCGCTCGTAGTATGGGGAAGAAGTGGACTCTAGAGATACTAATAATTGAGTTGGGAAATCAAAGAGTATCACTTTTTTTATAGATCGTTCTGGAAAGCCTTTTTAATTATATTAATTTCATTATATTAATTATTAAATAATGAAATTAATATAATAATTAACTTAATATTTACTAGATTGAATTCAATAATTTAATTCAATTTCTAAATTGAATTAATCAAAATATCTTCATTTCGGAATTCTATTGTCTTGCGGAGTCTAGCGAGGTAATTGTATTTGATTCGATTATGAATAGAATACAATTCATAATCTATATGAATAATACTCTTTCAGAATCCAAATCAAACAGATATTTCACAAATTCCCCTATTCCTATTTTGAAAGGAAGGGGGATATAAATAATAGGAATTTTATTCCAATCGAAGTCTTCCTAAAATTTCGATTTTGTTTTTCTGAACCGTCCCTTCCCGGAGTTATATATGGACAATGAGGAAGAACGCGGAAACCCGGACCCCTTTTTCCTTTTTTCTTTATTGGCCTTTTTACTGTTCAAACAGAAAAGAAAGGGGTTCGCGATTTAATATTTCAAAATAATAAGATTGTGCCTAGGTCAAGTCACATATTTTGCACTTACCACTTGTTTTATTATTTTCTAAATTTCATTTCTGCTATGCTTTATTGACTCCTTTCATATCATGGCTCAAGGGTTGCAAATCGCTGGGGTACCTCTTTTGAAATCTGAAGAAGGGACCATAGAACTCCTTGGATCATCTGAAAACCCCCCAATCAATTACTTCTCCGGAATGCTAAAAAAAGATTACTTTATTTCTTTCATATTTTTTTTTTCTTTTATTAACTTGCTTTCTTTTAGTAATATTAATATACGCCCAAGTTTGTTTTTCTTTCATTGATTTGATTCTAATGGATACCGGGATTCATATTGAAACTAATCAGAAATAAAGAAATTAAAAAATCGTAAGAGCCTCCTTTCAATTATTTAAGATTGATTGGAATGAACAAAAATAAAATACAAATAGATGAAGCAAAAAAATAGAATTGAGATACTATGTACATTACATATATTTAAGCCATATTAACATGTATGAAGATACATATCCATATTGTAGATTGATCTCTACTCAGTTTCTATCTTTCTACATTACAATAATAAAAATAAATAGTATGGTAGAAAGACTCATATATGAATCTTTCTACCATACTATCGTATCTCGTAGGCTACTGCTGATTCTAGTACGTTTATTTCATTTAAGACTAAGACGTGAAATTGGAATTTTTTTCTTAAATCATTGATAAGAACTAAGAAGTCAAGTTTCATTCAAATTAATCACTTTGACTGACCGTTTTTACGTATATTATAAGCAAAAAGGCAGTAGGAACTAGAACGAACAGTGTAGTAGCAATAAATGCGAGAATATTTACTTCCATAATCTCATCGTTTGGTTTTTTTACTTCACAATAAGTCGGGATTTAATCCCATAGAGATGATAACCCTTTCGCTTGTAAATTCAATGGGATGAATTACATTTTGATGATAGCGAATGGGATCAATATCATGAATAACAATATCTGACTGTCAAGTCGATTCATCGTCGAGAATTCAATAGTATAACATAGGAAGATCTTTTATCCCACACCAAATACAAACTTGAATCCCGAATTCAATCAAAAGAATTCCTTTACTTGAATAGTAATACTTTTTTTTTATTTATTATTCTTTTACATTCTGTCTTTTCTATAATCGACCGCCTTACTTGTACAACCAACTACCCGCTTCCACTTCCCCTGTTTCCAAACGGTTTCGAAATAAACCAAACAAACAATCAAAACAAACAATCAAAACGAAATAGAAAAAGGAAGGGGTTAAGTTCGAAACTCCCTTTTTTTTTTCTGATATAATTTTTCTTGAAAAAAAAAAAAGAGAAAAGGATAGCATTAGGCATGAAATTCTACCTTTGTATTTTCACCCAGTTTAACAGAAAAAGGCGCGATATATTGATGTCTTTTTTTTATTGTATTTGGCTCCACGGGACTGACGGGGCTCGAACCCGCAGCTTCCGCCTTGACAGGGCGGTGCTCTGACCAATTGAACTACAATCCCGGGCAAGTAAAAAGTCCCGAATATATATTCTTATGATTTCATTCAAAACATTGCATTTCTCTTTAGATAAAAATCGACGTGTTGGAACGGAGACGTGAGCGAGATATTGATATCCACACGGATATACACGTTAGTGGGAGCAGCACGGATTACTAGCAATCCGTTCGTTATTGCCAAATCATCGATTGGTAATTCGTTTTTCAATGTCCACAAAGAAAAAAAAAAGAGTCTTTTTTTTGCGTTACTTTTTTCTTTTCATTAGACTTTATACTTTCTATTTAATGATCTTGATAGGAATATAGATCATTATTAGCAAGATCCTAATTTATGGGAACAAATAAATGGAACAAATCAAAGAAATAAATATCGGTAGGGATATATCAGATAATTGGACTTTGATTCTTTCGTATCGGGCATTTCTGGAAAACCAAAGGGGTTATATCATTTCATGGTGGATCGGCGAATTATTGGGCCGAGCTGGATTTGAACCAGCGTAGACATATTGCCAACGAATTTACAGTCCGTCCCCATTAACCGCTCGGGCATCGACCCAGGAAGAATCAAGTCTAGGCTTCTTTATAATCCACGGTGAACGTCCTTTCGTAGTACCCTACCCCCAGGGGAAGTCGAATCCCCGCTGCCTCCTTGAAAGAGAGATGTCCTGAACCACTAGACGATGAGGGCATACTTGCCCGACTGCCATCATACTTAGTATGAACAGTTTTTTTAAATTGTCAATAT